TTCTGATCTCGATAAAGCTACCCAGAACCAATTGGCAAGGGGTCAACGTTTACGTGAGTTGCTCAAACAATCCCAATCAGCCCCTCTCACGGTCGAAGAACAGATAATGACTATTTATACAGGAACGAATGGTTATCTTGATTCATTAGAAATTGGTCAAGTAAGAAAATTTCTCGTTGAGTTACGTACTTACTTAAAAACGAATAAACCTAACTTCCAAGAAATAATATCTTCTACCAAGATATTCACCGAGGAAGCAGAAGCCCTTTTGCAAGAAGCTATTCAGGAACAAAAAGAACGCTTTCTACTTCAAGAACAATTATGAAAAAGAATCATTCTTTATCTTTTCTTTAGAATCCTTTAAAAACAAATAATATAAATATAGAAGTAATTTGAAATTATCATTAATATTTCGAATCAAAAATTATTAATAGAATAATAATTAATTTATTATTAATAATCCTAATCAAATAATAATCTATTATTATGTAAGAGAATACAGGCAAATGGAAATCAATTGCGTCCAATAGGATTTGAACCTATACCAAAGGTTTAGAAGACCTATGTCCTATCCATTAGACAATGGACGCCTTTCAGTCCCATTCCGAAATTTTTCGGCGTATTTTTCTTTTCGATCTCTTCTTCGGAAAGCATAAAGAATATCTGATATAACGTCAGGACTTTAATATTCAATTTGGCGATGCATTAATTAAAGTTTCCTTACTTATACTTAATGCATCGCCGAGTTGATATTCTCATTTATAGAATTCGAATATGGAGCGGGTAGCGGGAATCGAACCCGCATCGTTAGCTTGGAAGGCTAGGGGTTATAGTCGACGTCGAGTCATACTTTGTAACGCCGCTAATTCAAAACCGAACATGAAACTTTGGGGTCATTCGGCTCCTTTATGGACGATGGATAGATTCCCAGATAGAAGCCACAAGCGAAATAACAAAATTCGACCCATAACATCTATGTCAGCTTTTTTTGTCTGAATGAATTCAAAACAATTCGCTTTCTAGATGATCCCTCTAGAAGAGGGGGATTCTAACAATCCCCATTTTTCTAGTTATTTCGTTCTCTATTTCTATTTGAGAGAATCCTTAGGAAAAGTTTTTTGTTTCGCTCGAGCTAAAATAAAAAAAAAAAGTAGAATATAAATATGTTGATGTCTTTAGTAAACTAAAGTTATCATTTAATAGCTATTTTGCTTCAATCGAACCTATAAAAAATCAAATTTGAAGATTTAGTTACGATTCGAACTAGGCTTTTCTATCTTTATCCATGGATGCTTTACTTAGACTTAAAAAATTGGAAGTATGGATCCAATTCAAAAACAAAATTATGTTTCGCAATTTAATAATCCAAATTTTCAATTTCGAATTGACCCTTGGATACAAATCACGAGAACGGATATTTTTCCCCGAATCTTTTTATTTTCATTTTAGAGTGAAAGGATTCAAGTTGAATCCTTTTAAGAAATAAAGTTTTTGATTGAAATATCAATGAAAATGAAGGACCCCTTAACTATTAAGGGGATTACTTGAACGAATCACACTTTTACCACTAAACTATACCCGCTACAACGGGATTATTGTATAAAAAGGTCTTTTTGTCGAACAAGAGAATCGGATGTAATCAAGGTAGAACAGAAATTCAAAATAATCATGAAATGAAAATTCGAAATTGGAACGTTGATGTCTTTGTCAGGAGTCCTAATGCAATTAGGAAAGGGGGCGTTATTTCGGTTAAATAACGAAATTGAAAAATTCATAAAGAAAATAAACTCTTTTATTGGACGAATTTTTACAGATATGGCTCAACAAAACAACTTAAGTCATAAGACAAAAATAAGTGGATTGTGAAAAAATACCTAGTTCTTTTTCCTTTTTTTCAGTAAAAGTAAAAGAAATGGAAATAAAAAAAATGAAAGAATAATAAGAAATGGCATTTTTGATTCTAAAAAAATCATCATAGGAATAGGAACAGTACTTCTTTTTCTTGTTCTTTGAATACAATAACAAGTATTTCATTTTTGGGTTTTCAAATCAAACCAAAATAAAAATTTTGGGTTTATGTTATGGTTCGCATTTTTTCTATGGTTGGCGGTATGTTTCATTAGAACAAAAAAAGTGCCCGGCTGGATACTGCCCAGGCCGTCGAAGTGGAAATAAAAAGGGGCCCGGAGGGCCTCGTTGAACGAAATTAAAGAGATATTCTTTTCTTTAGTTTTTTCTATTTTATCTCTTTCGAATGCTCTCTGTCTTTGAATTTTCTATAAATGATAGAAATGGAATTGCTGATACAGTGTGATCTATTTATATAATAGAATACACAAGACAATAAAAAAAAATATTATATAAGCTATATTTTCTATGAGCTATATAATCAAATTCCTTTCTATATTCTCGATATTCTATAGAATATCGAGAATATAGAGAATATAGAAAGTAAAGATATAAAAAAAAGTAAAGGCGGCTTTTTCAAGCATTATTTTTTGTGTAATGTAACATAGTCATTTTTTTTTTTTCAATTAGGAGAGATGGCTGAGTGGATTAAAGCGTCGGATTGCTAATCCGGTGTACGAGTTATTCGTACCGAGGGTTCGAATCCCTCTCTTTCCGTTTCCGTTTCGGTCGATCGCTTCGTATCTTTTTTAGTGAACACTTTTCTTTTTTTGAATAGTAACAGATGTGGAATTGAGAAAACCCTAAGAACATTTATACGACTAAAGCAAGCAACCCCTTCTTTTTTTATTCTTCGCGTCCGGGATTACGCCCTGGATCATTAGATAGGAATCCGAAGATGAAGAGAGAAACAAAGAATATCACTACGGTGTAAACAAAGAGTTTGAGAGTAAGCATTATACAATCTCCAAATAATTTTTTGGGGTAAAAGGAAAAAAATAGATTCTATATTTTTATACGACATATCCGATTTTGACATCAAGAAATGAAGTTTTTTTTTTAGAATTTCGATTCTATAAATAGAAAAGAGTTTTCAGAAATTAACACAATTCGAATTCAACATTGTGGTTGGCTCGAATATGGTTTCAGTGAAAAAGGGTTATGATCAACAAATAACAAAAAGAGGGATCAAAATAGATCGTGGCTCCCCAAGAATTTCACTGTTTAAAGTGAGGTGAGGGTTCGTTCATATTGTAAGACTCATCTGATCTTCTCAATTGTTAGAATTTTTTCTCTAATTCGGATAAATCATGAAATTTTATAGTCCAATATTCCAATATTAAAGGTTTCATCGAAAACTTACAGCAGCTTGCCAAACAAAGGCTAAGAGAAAAAATAGAACAGGTATTACTGGCATAACATCTACAATTGGATTCAAAAAAGCGTAGGCCTCGGGCAATTTGGCGAATAAAAAACTACTCGAATAAAGGGCAGAATTAAGACAGATATACATTAAACGAAAGATATTAGACATAACAAACCTTTTTTTTTGGAGAGGGTTGGATTTTGATTGAGTTATTAATATCTTATTGATATAAGATAAAAAGGAAGAAAAGAAAGTAAGGTAGACAATAAAAATACTTCTTGGAACCGAACCAATCAAAACCAAAATTCTTCTATTCGCGTGTCAGAATTGAGGAAATCCTATTTTCATACAATATCTTAATTGAATTCTATGTAATGATCAATAAAATAAAAGTTTTATTTTACACCTACATGTGTCACAATCCTAAACTAAAACAATAACTAAAACAATAATCGAATTTGAAGGCTTGTACTGGAATTGACAAATAACCAATACCAATAATACTGTTTATTAGTACCAATAGAAATTGAAATGGGGCGTCGCCAAGTGGTAAGGCAACGGGTTTTGGTCCCGGTATTCGGAGGTTCGAATCCTTCCGTCCCAGGCCGGACAGAATCTAAAAATTTACAAGGAAACAATGACTTAATCTGGGCCTTTTTGTCTTTATATCTAAAAAAAAGTCTAGCATCCCGTAAAATAAGATCTTTTTTTTTTAGGATTCAGCATCCCCCCAGAAAGAATTCGGGGGGGGGGGGTAAATAAGAGTTAGGGAGCACTAAACGATACCGATTGGAATATCCGTGTCGGTCCAAATCTCAGTAACCAATAATTCTGTTCCACATGGAATGGATTTTCTTTGACCTTAAATTTTTAGGAAAGGCTTATATGCATGGATTGCTATGCTTCGATTTCAGAGATAATGATAATCTTATTTCGCTTTTTTTAAGATTTGTGAGCCCTTACCTTACTATTAAATCATTAACATACAATATACATAATTACTTCCAACGAAAATTCTTCAGTCTAATCTGATAGATACGGAACTCGCCCTTTTTTTATTCTGATTTGATCTTTCATTTCGGGATTCCGGATGAAAGACTAACAACCTAAATATTCCCTCCATCTACAAGGAAAAAGACTGTGTATAGACTTAAGCAATGACTATTCATGATTCCATAATGGAATCAATTACATACCAGTTCCAAACTAGAGAAATGTTATGGTAAAACTTCGTTTGAAACGATGTGGTAGAAAGCAACGTGCGACTTGAAGGACATGATCCGCTGTGGATTTGCATCCAACATTTTGATTTTATATTAATGGGCTCTTGGCTCGACATTCTTTCTTCTGTTCTATTAGAATCCCCACCTTTTGGTGGGTGGTAATGTAACTAGGACAGGATGGAGCTCGAGTAAAAGGATTTCTTCATTTCTCAGGGGCAAGGATCTAGGGTTAATACCAATCAATAAGTTGGAAAAAACTTCGTAAGTAAATTTTGATATAGAAATTGAAAGTATCTGATTCGAGCAATTTCAAAATCTAAAACAAAAGCAAGAGTCTATTTTGTTGGAATTGGGAAAACTCTTTCCATCAAAGGTGTATCCCGTAGGAATCTATTGTTCGTATGATTCTTTGATAGAAAGAAATAAAAAGGGGGTGTGTTGCTGCCTTTTTTTTTTTCAAAATTGAAAACTAAAAAAAAACTTTAAAGATCACCGAAGTAATGTCTAAACCCAATGATTTAAAGCAAAGATAAAGGATCCTGGAACAAGGAAATACCATTTTCAATTGTCTCAACAATTCGATCAGAATGAAAAATCAAAAAATCGATTCGATTCGAAACGAGACAAACAAAAAAGGAAAGTGGCTTGAGACTGCTCAAAAAAGGAAATGAAATGCCTAAGGATTTTCGTTTTGGCTTTGAAACTTATCCAACTTGAGTTATGAGAGTACGGATGCTTTTCTTTTTTCTTTTCTAAAAAAGAAAAGGACTTAAATCTATAATTGATTAGATTATTTTATAGAGCTATTTTGATTCTAATTTGATATATAGACATAACTATCACTTATAACCACTTTTTTCTCGAGCCGTACGAGGAGAAAACTTCTTATACGTTTCTAGGGGGGATATTCTTCATCTATATCTATCTCAATGAGCTGTTTATCGAATCGTTGCAATTGATGGTCGATCCCGAAGAGAAGGAAGAGATCTTCGGAAAGTGGGTTTTTATGATCCGATAAAAAATCAAACCCATTTAAATGTTCCCGCTATTCTATATTTCCTTGACAAGGGCGCCCAACCTACAGGAACCGTTCATGATATTTCAAAGAAAGCGGGGGTTTTTACAGAACTTAGTCTTAATAAAATGAAATTCTATTAAGGAATAGAACAAAGAAAGAGGGTGTGGAGGAGTCTTATATAGTTTTGTAGAATTTTTTCTTTACTATCCCCCCTTTTTGTTCTATTCATCCCTTTTTCTTTTTGGTTTTTTTTTTTTCAGTATTTTCGCAATCTTGATATTCAATGTCATGTTGACAATAGTGTATTGAACAAATATAATTTGATCGTGGAGAAACAGACTCGTTTATCTCCGTCCTATAGGTTTTTTCTTTTTATGTTCAGAATCAATTAGCAATTTTTTTTTTCGAGTTCTTGCTAGTTTAATATTGCGATTCTGTTGTGAAATTCAATTTCGTTTATTTCTTTTTATTCCGATTCTATCTACCCATTCGAATTCTTTGGGTTGCTAACTCAATGGTAGAGTACTCGGCTTTTAATTACGGCTCGCATCTTTTACACATTTCTATGAAGCAAAGATTCGTCCAAATCTTCGGAAGAGTTTGTAAGACTACGACTGATCCTGAAAGGAATGAATGGAAAAAACAGCATGTCGTATCAATGGATAATTCTGAGAATATTTTATTCTTTTTCAATCGATACAAAACCAAGTTTGAATTCTTGGCGCGGAAGAAAAGAAATTGAATTCAAAGTTGGATTGAGTGAATAAATGGATAGAGCCCTAGGGTTCCAATTAGAGGGAAATAAAAAGTAACGAGCTTCGTTTCTTAATTTGAATGATTATCCGATCTAATTAAACGTTAAAAAGATATTAGTTCCTAACGCGGGGAAAGGTTTTCCCATGAGTGAATTATCGATTTATTTAATGAGTCCTAAGTATTCGTGAATCCCTATTATGGGTTTGTAGATGAATGTGTAGAAGAAGCAGTATATTGATAAAGAAATAGAGTTGTTTTTTTTTTCCAAATCAAAAGAGCGATTGGAGTGAAAAAATAAAGGGTTTCTAACCACTTTGTTATAGTATAACAAACATAAACCAATTAAATTAACTGCAAATGAGAGGATAGAGAATCCGTTGATGAGTCGACCCGTTTTCAAGGTATCCGCTTTTTTTACTACAATACTTTGTTTTCACCGTATCGCACTATGTATCGTTTGATCGCCCACTAACTTCCTTACCCTTGTTCCTTTGTTTTTAATCGAATTTCAAATGAAGGAATTTCAAGTCTATTTAGAAGTAGATAGATCTCAACAACACGACTTGCTATACCCGCTTCTTTTTCGGGAGTATATTTTTGCACTTGCTCATCATCATGGTTTAAATAGCTCGAGGATTTCATTGGAAAGTGGGGGTTATGACAATAAATCTAGTTCGCTGAGTGTGAAACGGTTAATTGCGCGAATGTATCAACCAATTAATTTGAGTATTGCTACTAATGAGTCTAACCAAAATCCAATTTATTGGTACAACAATAAGTTCGATTCTCAAATTATATCAGAGGGATTTGCTGTTGTGGTGGAAATTCCTTTTTCCCTACGGTTGGTAGCTTTTTTAGAAGGGAAAGAAATTGAGAAATCTCATAATTTTCAATCAATTCATTCAATATTTCCTTTTTTCGAGGACAAATTGTTACATTTAAATTATGTGTTAGATGTACTACTACCCCACCCCATTTGTCCCGAAATCTTGGTTCAGCTCCTTCGATACTGGGTAAAGGATGCCTCTTCGTTATATTTATTACGGTTCTTTCTCCACGAGTATTTTAATGCGAATGGTCTTATTACTCCAAAGAACTCTATTTCTGTTTTTTTAAAAGGTAATCCAAGATTGTTATTGTTTCTATATAATTCTCATGTATATGAATATGAATCCATCTTTTTTTTTCTCTGTAACCAATCCTCTCATTTACGATCAACATCCTCGCGA